TCGGGGGCATAATTCACATGGATATAGTAAGTCTTGCTTGGGCTGCTTTAATGGTAGTCTTTACATTTTCCCTTTCACTTGTAGTATGGGGAAGAAGTGGACTCTAGGGCTAGGGTAATTACTAATTGAATTGAGTTGAGTAATCAAACTGTATTAATAGTTTCATAATCCTTCTGCAAAGCGTTTTTCTTTCAAATATCTTCATTTTAAAATTCGACTGGAATCCAGTTAAAGTAATGTAATAGATGACGAATAACCTTTCAATCAAACAAATAGTTAAATTAAATGATTCCCATCTTCGTATTTTAAAACTAAACGGAATACGCATGATATGCAATTTTTTCCAACCAAATTGAAATAGAGTATTTAGATGAACTAGCTCTTAACAGAATTATATATAAATATTACAATGAGGAGCAACCGACCCCTTTTTATTTGTTTCTCGCTTTACTGTTCAAAGAGGAAGTCGATCTGTTATTATGTAGATACGTATTTTATAAGATAAGAGTAAAGGTGGGCATTCAATTATATCATATTGATCGAAATCGGTCTAAACCAAATGAATGTACCAAAGTAAAGAACTCGAATTGGGGTACTATGTATATTACACATATGGGAGTTATATGTACATATATCAATATACAGATTACGGAGTGATCTACATTAAGCCATCTTTCTTTATACAGTCCAACTTTATTATTTTATATAATAATGTATAGTAGAATTATACACTAATAGATAGTATGGTAGAAAGGTTCCTATATTCCTTTCTACCATACTATCAAATCTCATATACGTCTGATTTTAATTCGCTCATTTTATTTAAGACGTGGAATTTGAATCCCTTTCATTTCTTCCATTATTGATAAGAACTAAGAAGTCAAGCTTGATTCAAATTAATCGTTTTGACTGACCGTTTTTACGTAAATGATAAGTAAAAAAGCAGTAGGAACTAGAATGAACAGTGCAGTAGCAATAAATGCGAGAATATTTACTTCCATAATTTCATCGTTTTTTTACTTCATAATTAATAACTCGGGATCTGATCCCATAGAGATTCTAAATCTTTATCCTGTAAATTCAATGGGAGAAATACATCCCGATGATATTGAATCGGATCAATATCATTGAATAACAATATCTGAGCTATCAAATCTATTCATCATCGAGAATGGAATAGTATAACATAGGAAGATCTTTTATCCATACGGAAGAAAAACCTAAAATGGAATTCCTGATCCAATTTAGAATCTCATTGAATTATTATTCTTTATTTTATCCATTCGTTATTTTCTATAACCTACCGTCTTATTTATAGAATCATATATATAATATAATAAAGGATGATCTGGCCCATCTTCCGCTTCCATTGGTCAAAAACCCAACCCAAATAGTAGAAGTAAAATGGAAAAAATAAGAAGAAAAGATCGAATATTTTGATAAATTAAAAAAGAAAAAATGAACTCTTTTTTTTTTAGTTTGTTCTTTCTTCGATAGGACCTTCCCCGGAAATAAAAAAAGATTTCTCATTCCCTCACTAAGAGAAGAGAGGGTCTATCTTTTCTTTGTTTGCTCTTCCTTTTCTTAATTACTTAATTTAAATATTCCTTTCTTTCCTTGAACCGGCCCTGGGACACATATATCCAAAATGAAGTATGTAGTTTGAATGATATAAATAGATTGTTTCCTATTAGTAATTTAAGTTATCAAAAATTGGAGCTAGAAAGAGGCTTTAATATGAAAAAAAGTATTTTATCGAGGTAACTATGTGAAAAGTGCATTTTTTATCGTACAATAAACGAATCCAAATTTGTGTATATGCTCTAGTGAAAGTATATATATAAGTATTCGATTCCCTTCCACGGGTCAGGAGCAATCGAAAAAAACCAGACAAGGATTTCTTTTAATCCTAACTAAATAGGGTGCTACTCACAATTGTACCAATTCAATATGCCTATCCCCCTCGGTACTAATTGAAGTAATTGAAATTGTCGCATTGTATTTTCTCAATAAAAAATTCGAAACGGAAAAAAAAAGGACCCTATGGGAATTAGATCCCACTCTATGCCCCTTGACAGAAAATAAAAAAATGAATTGATGGAGTCATCGGATACTAGGTCGGGACTGACGGGGCTCGAACCCGCAGCTTCCGCCTTGACAGGGCGGTGCTCTGACCGATTGAACTACAATCCCAGAGAAATAAGGTATACAGCATACATATTATTAATGATTTGATTAAGACTAGTTTAATTTAGAATTGTCATATTGTAACAGAGAAAGGAGTGATTGGTATATTAATATCCACATAGATATGGACTTTAGTGAGAACGACACGGATTACTAGAAATCCTATTGTCAAATCGTGTTAAATCGATTGATACGAAATCTTTCCAAAAAATATTTTGACTTGTTAATTCTTGTCCTATGTTTTCGGATTATGATATGAATCCAGATAATTCATAAAATGAAGAATATATCGGAAAAAAACAAATAGGATATAAAATTAACCAGACGTTTCCGGCGGACAAATTTCTTATATTATGTAATCTCATGATGGATCGGTGAATTCTTGGGCCGAGCTGGATTTGAACCAGCGTAGACATATTGCCAACGAATTTACAGTCCGTCCCCATTAACCACTCGGGCATCGACCCAGGAAGAATCAAGTCTAGACTTATTGATAATACATGATCAACCTCCTTTCGTAGTACCCTACCCCCAGGGGAAGTCGAATCCCCGCTGCCTCCTTGAAAGAGAGATGTCCTGAACCACTAGACGATGGGGGCATATCTGCGATGCCCAACCGACATCATACTATATATACTCATAGTATGAATAGTTTTTTGTAATTGTCAATATAATGTAATGGTGTGACTAAATACGAATAAGTTTTCCACCTTTCCTTTCGCGATTCCGATAGAATATTTTTTCATTCATGGTTCATGAATGAAAAAAATTCTATATTCTATTTCTATATATAGATTCTATATCATTAGAATGGATAAACATTCCGAAATAATTATAATGTGTTATAATTAATAATTAATGAAGTATAGGATCGCTAGTGATTTGTCCGACAGAAAAGCCATTCTTCAACCTTCACGCATCGATTCACGCATTGTTAAGATGCGATATTCCTATCTTACAGCTAGGAAATTAAGAAACGATAGAAAGTTTCTTTTTTTCTAAGAGCAGAGCTTGGATTTCAGGTACGAGTTGAATCTTTTCATTCCATACATTACATGATTTGATCACATATCAAATATCTTGGATCTATTTCAATTTGTGTATTAATCAAACGAATCTCGTTGTGATAGGGGTCAATAAAAGAAAAAAAAAGTAATTAGGTTTTAGCCTAGACTGACTAAAAAAAAAAAGATATTCCCGAATGAGACACTATGAGCCTACTGTATGCACCTATGTAATGTAATATGTAGGTATATAATATATGTATATGTCTTCACATTGTCTCATTCAGGAATGGAATAAAATAGGCCCTTTTAACTCAGCGGTAGAGTAACGCCATGGTAAGGCGTAAGTCATCGGTTCAAATCCGATAAGGGGCTTTTTCCACAAAACTCTAGTTTCAATCTTCATTTTTTAGTGGATAATAGGGATATTTTTTTTATTAGAATGAGTTAATTAACTAATTATCATTATAAATATAATGAGATAGTATAGTGATTATAAAGTGTTCATTATAATGATAAATCACCCCGCTTATTGGGAAGACAACTATGTCACTACAGGCTATATTCTTACTCAACTCAGGTTTCATTATTCCATATTTTTGGTTCGAGGACATAGATATTCTACCTACTCAACCCCAATTATGAATCGCCAAATATTCCTACTTTTCCGTTATTCCAATCAAATCCATCATAAATATAAGAAATAAAAAAGGTAAGTGGACCTGACCTATTGAATCATGACTATATCAGCTATTCTGATATTCAAATTTGATAGAGATAGAATTGTAGCCTCGAAATTTTTTTTTTTCATTTCCTTTAGACTACGTCGCAAGAATTTAGAATTTGTCGATATTTCCGATTCAATCTTTTTTGGATCCTCCATAAGAATAAATTATTATTCCGTTCCTCCACTCCTCCACGCGAAACGTTTATTCTGAGTCACAAAATAAGAGACGTCTATTTTTGAATATCTTTCTTTGATTCAAAAAAAAAAAGGATCGGTTGCTTATATATAGATTTTTTTTATCTATCTATAGTTATAAATATAGATAGATCGGGTCGTGGCTTTATGTACCAAATATTTACATATTGATGCATCCTCTATTTTTGTTTCGACAATGGGATGGATAACGAGAACGGATACTAGAAATAGAAAGATATTTGAATTTCCAGTCCACTATCCACTATATAGTATATAGTATTTAATTTACTATTTTATATTGCATATCATATTTCATTTAGAGACAGGGGGAAAATAAGGAATTTCCCCTCTTTTTCTGACAACAACAAGGTAAAGTAAATAAGCAAATAGTCCATTTTTTGGCTCGAACCATTCAAAAATATATTATACTTTGTAGTTTTCGATTCATCTGAAGGAAATATAAAAGAGAAAGAAGACAATAAAATAAAAAAAATGAATTAAAATTGAAAAGTCATATCATATAAATTATATAGGGTACTGTAGTCGTTTAATATACTATAGAATAGAAATAAGTTGGAAGAATCCATAGAGATATTTATTGATTGATCTTTTCTCAATATCACAAACAAGATCCAAAAATAAGATTAGTTGGTGGAGCGGGTGTAGATAGGAGGAGCAACTGGTGATGGGAGCGGGGATCATTTGTTCAAAGCATAGTTCTTTCAAAAAATTCATCTGAGTTGAGTGATGAGTCATAAGACAATTCAAGATTCAGATAGTTATTCAGAATAAAAGAGGAAAAAATAATAGAATCGAACTCATGGATTTACCTAGGTCGGTTTATGACTCAATAGAAACAAGAAAGAAAGGATTTTTTTCTTCGAAAC